CAAGTCATTCCCGAAATACGGTAGAAAAAGAATCTAAACAAAAACAAGGAAAAAGTTTTTCATAATTTTTTGATCATACATAATTAAATTATAGAATTGCCAACAAGAATTTTGTTTTTTTTTTACGAACTTGATGTTGATAAATCCGCAGATTTAGAAATTCATTTCGGACAATTGAACCTTCTCAAACTGTTTCTTTTTAAGAACCAAAAAGATTTGTGCCAAAATAACAGATGCAAAAAAGAACAAAAGGCCTTGGACACGTAATGGATCTTGAAGGACTATTTCCGCATCGCCCTGACCAAATCCACCCACATTAGGATTACTCGTTAATGGTTGATCAAGTTTGATAGATTCGCCCTCTGAAACAAGAAGTTCTGGTCCTGGAGGGATAATATCAACCACTTGACGCCCATCCGATGCATCCACTATGGTTATTTCATATCCTCCTTTTTCTTTTCGTATTATTTTGCTTACTATACCTGCTGCTGTAGCATTATAAACATTATTATTACTCTTACTCCCGTCGGGATAAATCTGACCCCTTCCCCTGTTCCCGCCTACATATATGGGATATTTTAAGAAGTGAACATCTTTCTTAGTCGCAGGGTCCGGGGAAAGAATAGGAAAGGTTATTTCACTATATTTCTGACCAGGAACAGGCCCTATCACAAGAATATTTTTTTTAGTGGGACGATAGCTCTGAAAAGACAGCTTGCCTATCTTTTCTTTAATCTCGGGAGAAATACGATCGGGGGGGGCTAATTCAAACCCTTCGGGTAAAATAAGAACAGCCCCCACATTCAAAGCGCCCTTTTTACCATTCGCAAGAACTTGTTTCAGTTGCATATCATAAGGAATTCGAACAACTGCTTCAAATACAGTATCAGGAAGTACCGCTTGTGGAACCTCGATATCCACGGGCTTATTAGCTAAATGGCAGTTGGCACAGACAATACGGCCGGTTGCTTCTCGTGGATTTTCATAACCCTGCTGTGCAAAAATGGGATATGCATTTGAAACGGGTGCCCAAGTTATTATATATATCATGAGTGATACGGAAATAGATCGAGTAATCTCTTCCTTTATCGAAGAAAAGGTATTTCTAGTTTGCATGGTCCAATCATTGAGCCCAAAAATTTCTACAATAAAATTAGGTAGGTCCCTAGTATAGTTCCCTATCCATGATTCTGCTATTTACTGAAATAATCTTACTCGAATATAGGAGGCATCCTTTTGGATGGGTAGAAGGAATAAGTACAATTTTGAATGTTTTACTTATGTACAAAGTAACAAACATTAGATTTTTCAGTCATTCATTGAATGATAAATCACTACAAGTGACGGAGATACACGATTTAAATAACGGAAGATCCAATATTTAAAAATTGTGTCAAGAATGACTGGAAAAGTGGAAACAAGACCGGATATAATTTGATCGTTATGAGAAAATCCAAAATCTTTGTAGACAGAACCAATCATTAGTTCCCAACCATGGGGCGAATGGAATCCTATACATAAATCAGTTAATAAAAGAATAGAAAAAGCTTTTATTGTGTCGCTTAAGTTATATAGGAACTCTTGAACCCAAGAGTTAAGAATAACAAGTTCTTCATTACCAAGAATAGAATAACCACTTAGAATAACGAAACAGATTATATTTGTCGAGAAGTGCAAAATCGTATGGATACGATCCTCATTGTGCATCTTGATCAATTGGATCGTTTCTTTGTAGATTCCGATACGAAGCTTTTGTAGATGTGTTTCTGGGTATTCCTTTAGCATTTCGTCCAAGAGAAAGAGTTCCTCTAATTCTATAACTTTTTTTATAATACTCTTTTCTTGAATATCATTCAAAAAAATTGCGGATTGCCCAGTATTCCACCAATTAGTAACCCAAGATTCTAGGCTTTTATTAAATGAAAGAGAGATCCACCAGGGCAAAAATACTATAGATGCAAGATATAGAAGGGGAATGAATGCTTTCTTTTTTGCCATTTTTTCGTCTTTGATTTTTTAATGAACTCACTTCATTCGTTAACTCTCTACACTACTAATATTTATATCAAACATAAGTTCGATTACAAGTCATATGGATACTATTATGAATCCATTCCCTCTTTTTTAGTTTTTGATTTGTGATTCATTGGTTAGTCCTTGAATTTCGAAATAATACAGAAAGAAAATAACAAAGAGTCCACTTTTGTTACTGTGGAGTGGATTTACATACGCATAAAAAAAAATTTCGGACAAAGACTGTTTTCTGGCTGTTCCGTATACGTCTGCTTTGGCTCAAATGAGCATTCTGAAGAAATTCCAGTTAAGTTATACTATTACTATGGTCTATAAAAAAGACCATTCTTTCATTTCAGTTTTATCCCTCTTGCTACGAACTAAGAAAGCATTTATTCTGAACTTCATTTTTCAAAAAACTTCAATTGGTACACGCAAGAAATAGGCCAATTCGGCAGCCTTTTGCTCAATTTCTCGTGGGGTCAGATTCTTATCGGTACGAGTCAAGGGAATGGCCCCTTGGCCTCTGATTTCCATATAAAGGACACGACGTGCATAAATACCCTCTTTAACTTCTATTCTGATGGACTGAATGTCTTTCATAAGGAATCGGAGGAAGATTCGACGATTTTTTCCAGGAAACCCCCAACGAAAAATACACACTATTCCTTCTTTTCTATCGAATCGATCATAACCGCTACCTACATTCCACAAAATTGTGCACCACAAATAGGAGCTAATAAAGAGACCTGCGATCCCATAGAAAGACATCACGATCCCCTGTGGAAAAAAAATTATTTGCTGAGACGGAAATAAAGATATCAAATCCGTACCAAGATAACTGGAAGTTCCAACCAATAAAAACCCTAATGAACCTAAAAAAAGGATAAAGGCCCAGCAGAAATTGCTGATTTTTCGAGATCCTCTTATAAATTCTATCCATATACGTTCTGATCGCCAACTCATACTAGATCTCGTTGCATTTTATTGGAATTGATAGAATAACAAAAATCCATTTTACTTTTTTTGTTTCCGAAGTAACTCTAATCAACTAGCACTATTTTGATGTGAACCTTTACTTTAGGAGTAATTCATCGAATTGCTTAGATCTAAAATAATAACATCACCTTTATATGATTCCCTATAGATACCTACATACATATAGATATATTGACTTTACATCTCAAACATTCGTCGCCTGATCTGTTATATATTTTCTATTTTCAAATACTTATAATTCATTTCCTCAGATATCATGTTTACGCATGTATAATCGCTTATGTTCGGAGTAAGCCACATGTTAGACTCTAGTCTACTAAATAGATAGCTGTGTTATCGTCAAAGTCTAAGTTTGAAAAAAAAAAAAATAGACGGCACTAGCATATTTAAAAAATCTTGTTTTTTTGAACATGAAGAGATAAAGAAGCCATTGCAATTGCCGGAAATACTAGGCCCACTAAAGGCACAAAAATAGAGGGTAAGTTGGTGAGAGTTGTCATAGAATGGATACCTCGACTTAATATTTGTACCTGTTATTTATTGTTATATTAATTGTTATATTAATATTTTTACCTGTTATTTATTGATTGTTATAAAAGGTATCTTATAATTATACTAATTCATATATAATTATACTAAGTAATATCTACGTGAGTATATATAGAAAAGGAATGAGGAATGTCGAATTAAATAAATGGACTTACTCATCTTTCGACATGAAATATATGTATCATAATACACTTTTGTATTATTTTATTTATAATCTTGTCTTATAATTTGAATTTAATAAAATTTAATAAAGATTTTCTTACAAATTCCCCAAAAGTTCGTTATAATCCGATCCAAATTTTTAGTAAAACTAGAGATCCTCTAGAGATGTAGAAAAATGCAAGACTCTATGCCGATATTTGCTATAGTTGAATTATATATACACATGTAATGTAAGAAGGGAGCATGAAATTCATTTTATTCCCCTTGCCTAATTTTGCGGAAGAAATAATTCGCTCTTTTATTTTGTTTGATAGGGGTTTCCTAATTACTAATCAGGAATATCGGTAAAAAAAAATTTCTCCGCATGATTCTTTCTACAATTTAATCTTATGTTACCAAAGAAAAATCCATTCTTCGAATTTTGACTTTGATTCCTATAAACTAAATAACTACTTGTTCGTCACAAATAAAATAATTAATTTTTTTTTTAGTTTTAAGGAAGGCTTTACTTGATTGAATTTTGATTCGAGGGAACGAAAGCGTGGAGCTGAAATAACTCACTCAAAACACCTTTTAAAGGATTACGTGGTACGATTAGATCGAATAAGCCCTTATGGAATAAATATTCAGCCGCCTGTGAACCCTCTGGGACTGTCTTATTCAATGTTTGTTCAATTACTCTTTTACCCGCAAATGCGATGTAGGCATTGGGTTCGGCAATAATGATATCCCCCAACATACCAAAACTAGCTGTCACCCCACCAGTAGTAGGAGATGTAAGGATTGATACATAGAATAATTTTTTATTTGATTGATAATCATATAAAGCGGAAGATATTTTTGCCATTTGCATCAAGCTCAAACTTCCTTCTTGCATGCGTGCTCCTCCAGAAGCACACACTAAAATAAGAGGTAAAAATTGATTGGTAGCATACTCGATCAAACGGGTGATTTTCTCGCCTACTACCGATCCCATACTACCCCCCATAAACTGAAAATCCATAACCCCAATTGCTACGGGAATACCGTTTAATTTACCTGTGCCTGTTTGAATAGCCTCAGTTAATCCTGTCTTTCTTTGATAAGAATCAATACGATCTTTATAAGGTTCCTCCTCCGAATGAAATTCAATGGGATCCAAAGAGACCATGTCTTCATCCATAGGGTCCCAAGTACCTGGATCAATCGAAAGTTCGATTCTATCTGAACTACTCATTTTCAAATGGTATCCACATTGTTCACAAATATTCATTTTTGATTTCAAAAATTTCTTATAA